ACCATCATACTTGCCGACCAGCGATGAACAGATCGGATTAACCAACCAAAGTTAGCTTCAGTCATTATATATTGAACAGATGCAAAAGCATCTGTAACTGTCGGACGATAATAAAAAGTCATAGCAAATCCTGTAGCTACTTGTACTAAAAAACAAGTAAGCGTAATTCCTCCTAGACAATAAAAAATGTTGACGTGAGGAGGAACATATTTACTAGTTATATCATCAGCAATTGCCTGAATCTCAAGACGTTCTTCGAACCAATCATAGATTTTATTGAGATAGGTAAACTGAGGTACTCCCTCTGAGAATCGTATATGAAAATTTCATCTCGTACGGCTCAAACAGAAAGACCAAAATACAAGATTCTATCGGATATGTGTTTGAAAATGCCTAATTGTACGATTCAATCTTTTCTGATGATACGAAAGAATAAAAATCCGAAAGTTTTTTATTGTGGTTATAATGCCAAAATATCAAGTCGGCTCCTTCATCTATATGTTAAGGCCTCTGGAATCTTCTATAATTTCCTAGTATAATTTTTGTGATTTTTTTATGTGTGTCTAATGAAACTTTACGACTTCTTTATTATTGATAGGAATTCTCTTGTTAAGACCTATGAATCAATTATAACCTCAGATTCATACTAAAACCACGACGATGAGTCACTAAAACAAGCCCGCAAATTCCTTGAGTAAGAACCCTTGGATCATCATTTATTCAATCAATAAAAAGAGATAAAATCCAAAGAGACCCTTAGTCTTTGATCAAAAATAAGCATAAACAGGAGTTTGAAATAATAAAAATATGGCAATTTATAACATAACTTCTAAATATAGCTTTTTGAAAAAAAAAATGTGTAAAGAAATGTGTAAAGCCGGCCGCGAGGTCTAAATATTAAATATGAATCATAGTTATAAATACTTTATACTTTGTAATATTATATTCCGTGCTTCAGATACGATCAGAGAATGGGAATATCCGACGAAATAAAACCATCTCTAACAAGATGACAGACCTACCTCTGTACTATCTATAGGCTCCATTCTAACAAGTCACACACTCATTATTCCGGAAATAGAGAAACAAACAAATTTCACGATCGAACTGCCAAATATAGAATGAAAAAAATAAGGAGTCTCCTTTATCTTGAAAAGCTAGTTAACTTAATAGAATCTAATTCATTGAAATTCCGTCCAGTAAAATAGAAGAATTATAAATCTCCAAAATAAGAGATAGGAATATTGCAAATAAAGCCATTGCAATACTCATGAACGGAGTAGTTCCCCATCCAGGAGCTACTTTACCATATTCTGAATTCAACGGTTTCAATAAATCCCCTACAATAGTTCGTCTTGAATCAGATCTAGAACTACCCTCAACGGTTTGTGTAGCCATAAATCCTATTTTCTTTTCATTGAGATCTGTTGACTTTGTATACCATTTCGTTGTAAATAAATGATCTTAGCATAGATCCATTGTGGTCTTGAAACTATATAATAATGGAAACAGCAACATTAGTTGCAATCTTTCTATCTGGTTTACTTGTAAGTTTTACTGGGTACGCCTTATATACTGCTTTTGGGCAGCCCTCCCAACAATTAAGAGATCCATTCGAGGAACACGGAGACTAGTTGAAGTAGCGAGCCTCCCAATTTTGGAAGGCTCATTAATTTCAATTGAGATACAAAAAAATCATTTCGTCTTTTTAGTTGGAACTTTAGGCGGTTCTCGGAAAAAGATAGCGAAAAAAATTATTCCTAGAGTTGAGACTAAGAGGAATGTATAAACCAAAGCTTCCATAGATTCGATCGTAATTTACAATTATAACTTCCATACCTGTTTATTTGAGATCGTCGCCCGGATAAAAAAAAAGAGCGAGGCAAGAGTCAAAGAAACGACAACAATTTAAATGAAATCAAGATTTTTCAGTATCTTATATCAAATAAAAAAAATTAACTGGAAAAAATATATAGTGTATCAGACTACTTGTCTTCGTGTAGTTGGATCTCCAAGTTTTTGGAATGCTCCAAATTCCACTTGAGCATCCAAATCTGGGTCAATACCAGCAAAAACATCTCTGAACAAGGTTCTAGCGCCATGCCAAATGTGTCCGAAGAAGAAGAGCAGAGCAAATGAAGCATGTCCAAAAGTAAACCAACCCCTCGGGCTGCTACGAAAAACACCATCAGATTTCAAAGTAGCACGATCTAATTCAAAAATTTCACCCAATTGAGCACGTCTAGCATATTTTTTCACAGTAACTGGATCGCTATAGCTGACTCCATTGAGTTCACCGCCATAGAACTCAACAGTTACACCTACTTGTTCCACACTATATTTCGATTCCGCCCTTCTAAAAGGAACATCGGCTCTAACAATTCCGTCTCCATCTACCAAAACAACCGGAAACGTTTCAAAAAAAGTAGGCATACGACGTACAAAAAGTTCACGCCCTTCTTTATCCCTAAAGATAGGGTGTCCTAACCAACCAACAGCTATTCCATCTCCGTTATCCATTGAACCCGCTCTGAATAATCCTCCTTTTGCCGGATTATTGCCGATGTAATCATAAAAAGCCAATTTTTCAGGAATTTTAGACCAAGCTTCAGATAAACTTTGCTTTTCAGCTAGCCCTGCACTAACTCTTCGATATATTTCTTGTTGGAAATATCCTTGATCCCATTGATAACGAGTGGGACCAAATAATTCAATTGGGGTAGTTGCTGAGCCATACCACATAGTTCCGGCAACTACAAAAGCTGCAAAAAAGACAGCCGCGATACTACTGGAAAGGACGGTTTCAATATTTCCCATACGTAATCCTTTGTATAGACGTTGGGGCGGACGAACACTAAGATGGAATAGACCCGCCAATATACCCAAAGTTCCTGCTGAAATATGATGGGAGGCTATTCCTCCCGGCACAAAAGGATCAAAACCTTCCACACCCCACGCTGGATTTACAGCTTGTAGCCTTCCCGTTAGTCCATAAGGATCGGATACCCATATTCCGGGACCATACAATCCTGTTACGTGAAATGCGCCAAAACCAAAGCAAGCCACCCCTGAAAGAAATAAATGAATTCCAAAGATCTTGGGTAAATCCAATGAGGGTTTCCCTGTACGTTCATCACAAAATATTTCTAGATCCCAATACACCCAATGCCAAATAGCTGCTAAAAAGCACAAGCCAGAAAACACAATATGGGCACCAGCTACACCTTCGTAACTCCAAATACCCGGATTTGGTAGAGTCCCCCCTGTGATACTCCAACCACCCCAGGAATTGGTTATTCCTAACCGAGTCATAAAGGGTATAACGAACATACCCTGTCTCCACATTGGATCAAGAACAGGGTCAGAAGGATCAAAAACCGCTAATTCATATAGAGCCATCGAACCGGCCCAACCAGCAACCAGCGCAGTATGCATTATATGGACAGAAATTAAACGGCCGGGATCATTCAATACAACCGTATGAACACGATACCAAGGCAAACCCATAGAAATATCTCCTTTTTTCAATTAACAATAGTCGCTATGTAACTTTATTGCACAGTAAAAAAACTAGACTATGGACCTTACGTTTTTAGTGGATTATCTCAGGGAAAGGATTCAAATTTGTTCTCTTATTTTAATAAGAATATCTTTTAATAATATTTAATAAAAAAAAGAACAATTTTGTTGTTAGGAAGAAAAAGAAGCAGATTTATTCTACACCCGATAAGTACCAATACGCAATGGTAGGGCGTTGATAGTATTTTATATCAGTAGCCTCATCTAGATTTGTTCATCAAAAAGACCTAGTTGTACCAAATTTCCTTTATATTGTTCTTTTTTTTTTTCTGAATAAACTATTATTATTAAGAAAATAAACCCATTTATTTTTACGCTTTCACATCAAAGTGAAATATAGTACTTAATTTTTTTTTCGTTTAATGCCTATTGGTGTGCCAAAAGTACCTTTTCGAAATCCTGGAGAAGAAGATGCATCATGGGTTGACGTATAGTGCGACTTGTCAGATCTATTTGGTTATATGGTATTTACCCATTATCTTACCCGATTGAGATATCCTCTCTTTCGCCCAAGAAAGATTGAATCATCAAAAATTTGGAGCGTGAAATGTAACGTAAAAAAAAAAAGAAATAATAAATTTTTTAGGGGCTATACAGATTAATATTAGGAATTAGACTAATTTATGGTTCATTTGGTTCGAGCAATAAAATGAAATACCTAGCAGGCTCCGTTTAGAAAAAACCAATTGGCTATGATTTCTAGTTAATATCATTAATTAGTAACTTCTATTTTTTTATAATATAAAATCTGAAACTATTAATAAGTTAATAAATGGAGTAATATAATGAATACATTGAATATTTGGCGGGAGACATGAAATAAATTTTTTTTTTTGAAAAAAAAGTCTTAGCAAAAAGAAATAGTAATTGTATATTTGGCCTATATATACAAATCAAAACCGGTCATATCTTTACTCGGAGTAGAGCATAAACCTAAAACAATTCAAGAAGACCATTCAGGAACAAGAAAATTACATCATAATTTGGATTGAATTCCGATGTAAAGAATACATCAATAAGAAGTTAATACGAAAAATTGAGTGAATTTTTATTTATAAAATTAAAAATCTAGAATCTACACATTGATTCTTTTTTGCACGATGTGTATTGAACCGTATGCATTAAAAGATGCATGTACGGTTCCGAGGGAATACAATTTTAGCCCACTCAACCGACTTTATCGAGAAAGATTTATTTTTTTAGGACAAGACGTGGATACTGAAGTCTCGAATCAACTTATTGGTCTTATGATATATCTCAGTATAGAAGATGATACCAAAGATCTGTATTTGTTTATAAACTCTCCGGGCGGATGGGTAATACCTGGATTAGGTATTTATGATACTATGCAATTTGTCCAACCAGACGTACAAACAATATGCATAGGATTAGCGGCTTCGATGGGATCTTTTATTCTGGTCGGAGGAGAAATTACCAAACGTCTAGCATTCCCTCACGCTTGGCGCCAATGAGTTTTTTTATTTGAGATAAACAAAAAAAAGAAGACTATGCCTTCACGATATATGAAATAGGAATATTAAGTAATAATAGCATGGCACTTCGAATTCGATATTAAATAAATATTAGTTTTTTTTTCAAAATTGTTAACTTATATATCGAAAGAGTAGTATGAGATAAAAGGTATTTCCTATTTTATCTGCTATAAAAGGAGAAACATTTCAGCGTCACAAACTTTTTTGTTTTCACACCAAAAAACGCTTAACAATATATATTATTCTGAAAGAAAAAAAAAAAAGAAACTTTGGGATTGCTAAATAACATAGGAAATTTATATATAAAGCAACGGAACCATCGTAGTATTTTTTTAACTACTCCAAATCCAAAAAGAAGGACGGTTATTGGAGCATTTACCGGTGTGAATATCATAGCCCCTACAAATTTATTTTATATTTATTAAAAAGGTAAAATAATTCCATTGTGGAGCCGTATGCAATGTGGAAAAAATGCCTGTACGGTTTTTCAATTTTATCTTTTTTTCTATCGTTTTATTATATTAATATTATTCTTTTGAGATAGAATAATAATTTATGAGGTTATTTCGTCAGGGTAATGATCCATCAACCTTCTAGTTCGTTTTATCAGGCATCGACGGGTGATTTTATCTTGGAAGCGGAAGAACTGCTGACGCTGCGCGAAACCCTCACAAAGGTTTATGTACAAAGAACGGGCAAATCCTTATGGGTTGTTTCCGAAGATATGGAAAGAGATATTTTTATGTCAGCAACAGAAGCCCAAGCTCACGGACTTGTTGATCTTGTAGCAGTTGAATAAAACTAAGAAAGGTTTTACGAAAGTATAGAATGTGAAAGTTTATCTTCTTACTGGGGTTAATACAATCTTCTATGAATACATTAATAAAAAAGGATTCATCATTATCCGGTTAGGGTCGATCTAAACCATCCCATTCTGTTATATGATTGATTCAACATGCCAACTATTAAACAACTTATTAGAAACACACGCCAGCCAATTAAAAATGTTACGAAATCCCCCGCTCTTGGGGGATGTCCTCAGCGACGAGGAACATGTACAAGGGTGTATGTGTGACTCGTTCAGTGGACTACCAGAATAGATCAAATATAAGTGATTAGAAACAGTGATATAGGATAGAATGTAAGAAGACCATTTACTATAAAAAAAAAGGAAAATATCAAAATATCTATTATATCTTTATATTACGCTATCAAATTAATTTATGGTTGACATTGGTACAAATCCAATCACTTACACTTATAATTTAAAATGAGAAAGAATTTCCCATTGATAGCAAATGTTATTCATTAAGCAGGGAAATACTATTTAAAAATAAAAAAGATTATACCCTTAAATTCTTGACTCTTGCAAGAACGGACTAACAAGGTCAGCTAATCAGTTAATCTTAAAAAAAATACCGTTACTGTCTAGGTGAGTCTCTTTGTGAAAGACCTATTACTGGATAATAATAATAATGGGTAGAGCCAAAAAATGTAAACTGTACAAGTTAACAATTGATTAAATGAAGGAGGAGGCTCCGGTGTATATAAAAGACCTCACCGTTAAGAAGCAATCATAAAAACGAAGGAAATCACGATACCTATTTTATTTACTACTTTGTTTTTGAGGTGAAAAGCCTAGAAAAAATTGTGGTCAGGAAGGTTATAGTAGCAAAAGACATTGGAATTTTTTTTATACACTGGAAAAATTCGTTTTGTTATTAAAAAATTAGGAAAGGTAAATAAAATAACTGAAAGAAATCAATTAGTTATTCATCAAAGTTTCATTTATTCAATGACTAGAATTAAACGAGGATATATAGCTCGAAGACGTAGAACAAAAATTCGTTTATTTGCAGCAAGCTTTCAAGGGGCTCGCTCAAGACTTTCTCGGACTATTATTCAACAGAAATTAAGAGCTTTGGTTTCGTCTCATCAAGATAGAGGTAGGCAAAAGAGATATTTTCGTCGTTTGTGGATCACTCGAATAAATGCAGTAATTCGAGCTAATAAACTATACTCTAGTTATAGTCGATTAATACACAATCTGTACAAGGGGCGGTTGCTTCTTAATCGTAAAATACTTGCACAGATTGCTATATTAAATAGCAATTGTCTTTATATGATTTCCAACGAAATCTTAAAATAAGATAAAGAGGTTGCAAGGAATACAGTGTAATGTTTACCTAGTAAGTGAATTTGGGAAGGTAGAGTAGAAATTAGTAGGGTAAAATAGGATAGCATATGATTAGGATAAAGTCGTCACAATAAATAAACACATTCAATAAAAAAAGGATTTATTCCTATTTTTTTTTTTGACCAAAACGTCAATACACATTTGAAGTTGGATTGAAGACCAAGCTTATTTTTTTTTTATTCTAAGGCCTGTAGTTTGAGGAGTCGGCTCATTTCTTTCAAATTGTTTCTCATTATTAAGAAAAGGTAACAAAGATAAAATACGAGCTTGTTTTATAGCAAAAGTAATTAATCGTTGTTGTTTTAAGGTCAATCTATTCACTCGCCTAGATAATATCTTTCCTTGTTCACTAATAAATCGACTAATTAAACTCATATTTCTATAATCAATTCGATCCCCCGATATAATCGGGGGCAAACGCCTACGAAAAGATCGCTTAGATTTAAGAAAGAGCCGCTTGGATTTAACCATGGTTTTTTTATTCCTTTTCCTGAAAATCCTAATTCTATTTTTATTTTAATCCTATCAAAAATGATTTCAAATAAAAAAAGGATTGTTTATTCTGTTATATATATATATTTTTTTTTCTATAAATAATATTAATATAATAATAATATTAATATAATTAATATATAAAAATTCTTATAAAAAATATGTCGTTTTTCGTCGGCCTTGAAACGCAAAGCAGACGCGTGAGCAATTGGTTAGATCTATTTCTTTATCTCCCCGTGAATCGTATGCTTGTAACAAGAGGTACAGAATTTTCTCAATTCCAATCGACTAGGCGTATTATGTCGATTTTTTTTAGTAATATATCGGGAAATGCCCATTGATTCCTTATTAAGGCGGTTTCGAACACAACAGGTACATTCCAAAATAATTGTAACTCGGGCATCTTTACTCCTGGCCATGAACCTCCTTTGGATTTTTGATTGACTCGACTGTTCTCTTTTTTACAATCCGAAGGGAAGAAAGGAATATATAAGTTGCTAAATTGAAATCCAATTATGAAGGATTTCCTTGCAATCTATCAATATAGTAATATTAAGTAATATAATGATTTCTAACTCTATACTTAGAATTGCTGTACAATATTTAATTATTTAATTTTTGATTGAATTATCTTGTATGATATTGTTTAACTATTGCATTTTCTTTACCATGCTATTAAAAATTAATTTCATTTTGGTCTCGGAACCCCGAGTTCATAGTTTGACTAGGGTGAATCCGCTTTTATTCCTTTAAAATTTCTATAAAAAACGAAGAGTAAGAGGGTGGATCCGTCACAAATATTTTAATTTTATTGTAGCTCTAATTTTATTCACCCCCTTCGCGTCTCAATTACTATAATGAAAAAAAGGGGAATATTAACGCATCTGGAAATAACCGATTGATCTCTATCAATAAACCTGCTAAAGAAACAAACCATAAAGTACTTACTACTGGTGCCACGGAAAGGTATGTTTTTAGATTTCGCATTTTTAAGGTCCTCCTTCTTTTTTTTGTGATTTTATTCTTGTAATACAGAAAATTAATACATATATGACCAGATGTGTATATGTAGTTAATGAATGACACTTGTATTTCTGCGTTAGAATATCTAACGCAGATTGCAATGTACAACAATTCGGTAAAAATAAGTCTTTTTTTAGCTTATCCCTTAAAACAAAAAAAACGTCCTGTTCTGTCTGAGAATTCCCGACAAATATTCATTTTTTTTATGGTTTCATATTTCTTCACTACATATATAATATCAGTCTATTATTTTTATATGTTATATGATAGGAGATTAAAAAAAAAGAGTAAAAGAAAAATTGGTATATGATCAATGAAAAAAATAAAGATGTGGAAAAGAACACAGGGAGTCTCTACAATGGCATTAGAGACCAATTGAAAGGGATGTAGCGCAGCTCGGTAGCGCGTTTGTTTTGGGTACAAAATGTCACAGGTTCAAATCCTGTCATCCCTACCTATTACTTATGAGCAGTAACGAGAATTCAATTGATATTGTATAAAATTAGATATACATAAGCAATTTCTTTTTTATGCTCATATCTCTCAAGATAGGTTTTCTAGTTATTGTGATAATAAAGCGCTCTTAGTTCAGTTCGGTAGAACGTGGGTCTCCAAAACCCAATGTGGTAGGTTCAAATCCTACAGAGCGTGATTAGATTCTTCTTTTTTGTGTTATAGGTCGAAAAAAAAGGAAATAATCGAAAAACAAATTGAATTTGACCTCCCGCAGATTAAAGAAAATAGATGTTAATTAATCAAAGGTCCAATTGATCACCACGTCTGTATTGTAAATATGCAGTTACGAATAATCCAGCTAAAGTAATAGGAATTAGACCTAAGACGATTCCAAATAGAAAAACTTCAATCATTTACATTTATTTGAAAGGTTAAAAAAGGAGGTAATATTTATTCATTAAATCTTAAAAGGAACTACCCCATTAATTCCAACTTGAAAATTGAAGATAAGAAACTATATAATATATGAACTCTGACAGAAAGATTTTATGATGAATTGTTCATTCAATTAATTTCAAATAAGTCGTATTTTGTTCAGACCAATAAATAAGGCTGAGGTTATAGTCAAAGCTGCTAGTAGAAAACCGAAATAACTAGTTATAGTAAGCATCAAGAAACTAAATAAAATATGTTCTTTTTAGACATATGTTTAGAAAGCACTTACCTAAATTTCAATTTTCAAAAGAAAAGATAGGAGGAT